AAAAAGAAAAAAGGGATTCAAAATGGAATTCTCATTTTTTGTTTAGAATTTTTAGAATTTGGAAATTCTATATTCTATTTCTATTAGAAATTGGGTAGAAATTTGGATTTTATTAGAAATGAAATGTTAAATGTTATAAATTGAAAAATTGGAAATTTATTTATTAACTGTATTTATTATTAGTATTTATTAGTATTTATTATAATTAAAAATCAAATTATACTTGACTTTTTTTTTCCAGCTTTTTGCTCTGCCCTGAATAATTCCTGTGAGCAAGTTTATGAGAATGCTTTTTTTTGATAAACCAAGCAACCACAAGCGGATAATTACAAACAACAAACAATACACTAATGAAGAAGAAGAAATGGAAACTATACAATTTTTTCTATTTTCTACTTTTTTATATTATATTATACAATTTTTGTATTTGAATTAGATTTTTTTTTAGGGCTATACGGATTCGAACCGTAGACCTTCTCGGTAAAACAGATCAAACTTATTATTATCAAAATGATTCGAACTGTTTCAAAGACCCAACATGCGCTTTTTTTGCATTGGGCTCTTTCATTAACCGATATAAATAATCAGTTAGTCTACCATAATTCTCTTGACAGAAAGATAAGAAGATGGCTCCATGTGCTCGGATTTTTTTTTTGATTCCGATCCAAAAGCACTACCAAAGTGTTTCAAAGAGGGGTTATCCTGACGTAGGTCTGCTTTTGGCTTATATCAACCGAAGTTAAATCGAGTCTCCATCGCCCCGCTTCTACTTAAAGAATCCAATATGAAACTTGCTACACCTTAAAGTTCATAGAATAGGACGAAAAGAGAATTTTTTGAGATCCTTATACTCATTATGCCTAGCATTGAATAGACTAGTTATTCACCTTATCAATATCTTAAATCAATGATGGGTTCTCTTAGGCACCTAAAAAGGCACCTAAATTTGCCCGAACCCCTTGTTTTGTCAGGCTATTGTTCTCTTGTTCGTTCTCTAAAAGTCATGGAGTAAGACATCGGCTTCTCAATAAATCTTTTGATTACATGATGTACTCCTCTGAAAAAACATTGGCGCGCGTGTAAACGAGGTGCTCTACCTAACTGAGCTATAGCCCTTGGGTTTGTGATAAATATTTTATCATGTCGAGAATTTCTTGTCAAGATGAATATTACATGATCCAACATTCTATTTTTTTGATCCGTTTGATCGGTATTGCTTATAAATAATATTACATTTATAATCCATCGATGTCACAGGTTTCATTTCTTTCTCTTTGTGAAGATAAATGACCTACTTAACTCAGTGGTTAGAGTATTGCTTTCATACGGCGGGAGTCATTGGTTCAAATCCAATAGTAGGTAGAACTTATTAGATATCATAAATAATCAATAGTATCTAATAAGTTTTTATACCCACCTTATTTTATTATTTTATTGATTTTGAATCTTTTCCATTCTATATTCTCTATTTCTTCTCTACTTATTTCAATTTCATTTTTGAATTGAAAAAATGAAAATTTTTGTTGTATTCGAATCTGATTCCACTTATGATTCGATTCAATTGCCAGAAAAAAAATAGGGTGTATAAACGGAACTTCTGTTTATACAGAAGTTCTTTTGATTATTCGGACGCGCACACTGGTTATATTTACGAAATCACATTGATAGCCTCTACCCGCGCTCTAGCTCGTCTGAGAGCTAGATTTGCCTCAATTATTTGTCTCTTGCCTTCAGCTTTCCTCAAGTTAGCTTCTGCTATTTCAAGAGTTTGCTGAGCTTCTTGTGGATCAATGTCACTACCCTTCTCCGCATCATTTACTAAAACAGTAACCTCATTATTGCCTATTCTAGCAAAACCACCCATCAGAGCCATTGTTAACCATTGGTCGTTAAGGCGTATTCTCAAAATACCGATATCAACAGCTGTGGCAATAGGCGCATGATTCGGTAATACGCCAATTTGTCCACTATTAGTAGATAAAATAATTTCTTTCACTTCTGAATCCCAAACAATTCGATTCGGGGTTAGTACACAAAGATTTAAGGTCATTTCTTCAAGTTGTTCTCCATTTCTAAGTTCGTAGCCTTCGCAGTAGCTTCATCAATGTTACCTACCAAATAAAAGGCCTGCTCAGGAAGACTATCTAATTCTCCGGAAAGGATCAATTTAAATCCTCTAATTGTTTCTGCTAGACCGACATATTTCCCCGGCGAACCGGTAAATACTTCTGCTACGAAAAAGGGTTGTGAAAAAAAACGTTCAATTTTTCGTGCTCTTGCTACAGTTAAGCGATCCTCTTCGGATAATTCGTCCAACCCAAGGATAGCTATAATGTCCTGAAGTTCTTTGTAACGTTGTAAAGTTTGCTTAACTCTTTGCGCAGTTTCATAATGTTCCTCACCAACGATCTGAGGTTGGAGCATAGTTGACGTTGAATCTAAAGGATCTACTGCTGGATAGATGCCTTTAGCTGCTAATCCTCTTGATAGTACGGTAGTA